TTTTGAAAAAAATTCTGCCACACTAAAATACGTTGTATTTTTCCATAATAATATGTTCGCTCAAAAAAGACTCCAGAAGATGTTAATGGTAAATAAGAAGATTGTTTACGAAGAAACACTAATAAAAATTCGCATTCAGATATATAAGAATTATATAAGAACCAAAATAGTCTTTTATTTTCTTTTGAAATAACAGAAATAGATTTCTTCGGAGTAATGAGACTATTCCAATTATGATATTGGTGAAGAAAGAGCCGCAAAAAATGCAAAGAGGAAGCATCCTGGACTCGAGATTGAAGAATTTGAACCAGGATTTCCATATGAATGGGATGAGGTATTAGTATATCTGACAGATAATTTAAATGCGATAATTTATCTTCTAAAAAGGGAAATATTGAATGAATAGATCGTAAATTGTGTATTTCTTCGATGGAAGATTTCAATTGAAGCGAGAATGGAATTTCTACAATGACTGAAACTCCCTCTGATATCATCAGAGAATAAAAATAGGAATAATAATTGTAATTGTGTCCAACGAATCTATTTTGGTTAGATTCATTAAAGGAACAAATCAAATGATTTTGTTGATACATTCGAATAATTAAACGTTTCACAAGTACTGCACTAGATTTCTTGTCATAACCTAAAAAATTTACGGGTTCGTAAAAAATCGACCCATTTAAACCATGATCATGAGCAAATACATAAATATACTCCTGAAAGAGAAGCGGATATAGGAAGTGTTGTTGCCAAGATCTTTCTTTTTCTAAAAAGCTTTGTAATTCTTCCATTTTTATTTCTACTTGAAGCAGAAGCAGGAGCAGGAGGCATTTCTTGGGTTATCAAATGATACATAGTGCAATATGGTCAGAACGAAGTATGTATTTTCCTTATTATAGATATTAATTATGTATCTAGTATGGTAAGAAAAAATATATTATATATACCCCGGAAAGGAAACTAGGAGTCCAATCAACAGATCTTTTTACTTTCTTTTTCTATCCAACGAGTTTAGCCTTCTTTCTGAGAATTAAAAAAGTGTAAAAAATCCTTTATTTTCGAAACCCGATTGCTCTTTTGACTTTGGAAAAAATTCTCTTTATCAGTATACCGTTTCTTCTACACATTCATTCGTTTTCAATCTAAAGATCTAAAGAATAATTAGGATTCATTAAAAAAAAGAAAAAGAATCTGTGGTCTACTCACATCCCAGGAGGACCCACTGTTTCCCGCATCAGGCACTAATCTATTTTTAACGTCTAATTAGATTGGGGAATTTTTGAATCCAAATTAAGAACATAAGCTCGTTTCTTTTTGTTTTACCAAAATTGGAGCTATAGGGCTCTATCCATTTATTCATTAGACCCAACCAACAAATAGTAAGTAAATAAAACTTGTTGCCTTACAAAAATCAAAACAATTCTTTGGAATGATTCGGTAAGGATAAACTCAAAGTTCCACTTTCTTTAATTGAAATTTTGCATTTTATAATACAAAAAAAATTGATTTTATTACGACATGCTGTTTTTTCCATTCATTACCTTTGAGGATCAGTCGTGGTCTTATAGACTCTACCAATAGTCTGGACGAATTCGTTACTTCATCCAAATGTGTAAAAAATCATAGTCGCACTTAAAAGCCGAGTACTCTACCATTGAGTTAGCAACCCGAAAAAATACAATTACAATATGTAGAATACAATATGTAGATATGATCAAAAAAAAATTAATTGAATTGCATAACCTCATCAAAATATTGAACTAACAAAAAAAAGAGATTTAACGATCAATTAGAAAGATCAAAATTCCAAAATCGAAAGAAAAATCGGCGAATCCGATTAAAAAACAACAGATTCACAAACAAACAATAAGGGGTACTCAAATTTAAACTAAATTAAATGAACCACCCGTTTTTGTTATTCAATTTTGGATTATCGTTAAGAAAATTAATCTTGTCAGACAAAAAATCCAGCAATACAAACCACTTAAATGAACTAAGACCCCAATAGAGAAACTACTTATTTATTGGTTGGGGATAAACAGATCTATTGATCTATAGATCGAATTATATTTGTTCGATACGCCATTGTCAATATGAATACAATGGTGAGAAAACAAATTTAAGTAAATCAAATAAGGATTTGTGTTAGATTAGGACAACATAAAAAAAAATAGATTTTGATGTAAAAAAGAAATAAGGAGAAGAGGTAAAGAAAAAATCTCGGGTTTATTCAATTAATATAGAATATTAGGTACAATAAGAAAGATTAATCCCTTGTTTGTTGGTAGATTACCACAACAAGAAAAAAAAATATAGAACAAGAAAAGGCAAATTATAGGTAAATAATTACCCAAAGATAGATACTAGTTACTTCACCCTTATTTCTTATTTATTTTACACTTATTTTTTTATTATTTTAGAATTTCCTTTTTTCCTTTACTTTAATTTCATTAACTCAGAGTTCTTTCTTTAAAAAATTCTGCCTTTCTTAAAATATCATAAACAGTTCCTGTAGGTTGAGCGCCCTTTTCAAGGAAATATAGAATAAGAGGAACATTTGAATAAGTTTGATTCTTTATCGGATCATAAAAACCCACTTTTCGAAGATCTCTTCCTTCTCTTCGGGATCGAACATCAATTGCAACGATTCGATAGATGGCTCATTGGGATAGATATAGATAAACCATTCTCCCCCCAGAAACGTATAGGAGGTTTTCTCCTCATACGGCTCGAGAAAAAAGGATTCTAATTTCTGTATATAATGGCAAATTGAGATCCATAACATAAAATAATAAATGGACTATGATTCATTTTTTATTCTTCCTTGCCTTACAGAAAAAGAAATATCATTTATACTCATAACTCAAGTTGAATAATTCTGACAAAGTCCAAAGGAAAATCCTTAGATATTTTTTGAGCCGTCTCTAATCTCTTTTGTTTGTCTCATCTCGAATACATTTTGATTTCTTATTCTGATTTAATTGTTGAGACAATTGAAAATAGTGTTTCCTTGTTCCGGAATCCTTTATCTTTGCTTTTTGAAATCATTGGGTTTAGACATTACTTCGGTGATCCTTATTCTTTTTCAAAAAGGTAGCAACATCCTTTTTGTTTTTTGGTATTTCTTTCTATCTATAGAAAAGAAAGATTGATTCCCGTATGACACACTTTATTTGACCGAAATAGTTTTACCAATTCCGAAAAATTTGACTTTTTTCAAACTTGTTTCGAATTTGAACCTTTCGATTTCTATATTGAAGATATGCTTACAAAGCCGGTCTAACTTATTGATTGTCACTAACCCTAGATTCTTCCCCTTGATAAATGAATCAATTCTTTATGCTCGAGCTCCATGATGTACTATCAACCTAAGACAAATTAGGTTAGGTTTGTAATAGAACAGAACAAACTATGTCGAGACAAGAGCATCTTCATTGGTATAGAAAATGGTGGATGTAAAAAAAAATCCACAACCGATCGTGTCCTTCAAGTCGCACGTTGCTTTCTACCACATCGTTTCAAACGAAGTTTTACCATAACATTCCTCTAATTTAGAATTGAATTTCAAACCGCTATGGAATTGATTCATTATATAATTAATTATGAATAGTCATTAGCTTAACAGGCGATATATAATAATTTTTTTCTATCTATGAGTGGATAAGTATTTATCCGGAGAAGGCTCCGCAAATATCCAATTTCTTTAACCTCCTATTATATGAATAAAACAAATTTCTAAAAAAGACAAAAACTCTAAAAAAACAGGACTTTTGCTTAAGAGTTATTGAAATCTTCAACGTCAACAGATTGCTCGGGACAATCAATCAGTAGAGGAGGGATCTATTTTTTTTTTTTCAAAAGAAAAAACTAGAAACCTCAAAGGAAAGTCTTTTTTTAATAGATATAGATTTCTAATTCCGAAACAACAAAAATAAATTAAGTAAACAAACAATTCCAATGATCTAAAAAGGTCATAAGTTTCTCGAAAATATGATTTAGCACACTTCTTCAAATACTAAAAGTTAATAAAAAATGAATTCGTGTAAGGCAAAATGAAAGTCGTTATTCTTTCATATGAAAGAAAGAATTTGAATCAAGAATTAGAAGAGTCTGATCCTGTCGTATTATCCACCATATACAAGGAACAATTGTTACAGGGGAGAATCCTGTATATTTAAATAAATAATCATGGACCCCTTTCCAAAAATCCTTTTCACTTAAATAAAAGCCTTTTCAATATTGAATTTTTAATATTGAAGTACAACTGAAGAAGTACAACAAACAATAATATAACAATATTATGATAAAATATCATAATATCATATATACATATATATATTATGTAGGCGCAGACCTTGTTTATTTTATAATATAAAGATTTTGTTTTACTTCAAGTTCAAAAAATTATTCATCTATTCTACAAAGTATATGAAATATACGAAATTCCCCCAATCACTATATTACATTGATTCCAAATTCAAATTTGGACCAAATACAAATATAAGATACTAAAATACAAAGAAATGGGATATTGATCAGATAATTTGTTTTTCCTATTTTTTTCCACAACACTTCTTTAAGAACCTTAAGACCCGCGACGAAAGTAAAGTAATGAAATTTAGTACCACAAACTTCTTTCTTACTCTTTTGTTTTTAGTTTAGTCTCCGTGAAATTTTTATATCTTATTTTTTGACTTTAAGCTTTATTTTATAATAATTTCTTTTATGGAAAGGAATAAGGATGCTCTTGTTTCACATTTCGATTTCGAATGTATCATGGGACAACTCTATTTCACATATATGGGACATAAAGTTTTTCTAAAAAACTCATTCAAAAAAAAAAAAATATTTACTTCTATTCACTTTTATTTGATACTTTATTATGAATCAAATCAATTCTAAGAATTCAGAAAAAAGGTTGTTCTCTTTAAGATTTTTCTGTTTTATTTTTATATGGGATACAATGTAATCTAGAATACAACATAATCCCTTCTTTCGTTTCTGACGGAAACGATCTGGGACGGAAGGATTCGAACCTCCGAATAACGGGACCAAAACCCGCTGCCTTACCGCTTGGCCACGCCCCATTTTGATTTCTAGTCTAATCTACAAAATAAAGTGTAATATTCGTATTAGGATTCGTCAATCCCAGGCGAAATATACATACAGGATATTTTCTTGCTAAGATTCAACACATTAGATGTAGTAGAATCAAAAAAATTCATTGATCATTACATAGAATTCAATTAAGATAATGTATGAAAGTAGAATTCCTTGTATTATCATTTGAGAATGGAAGGAACTATTTTTGATTTGGGAGAGTTAGAAAAAAAGAAGGATTTTTTTACTTTCTTTTTTCATTTTTCCCTTAGAAAAATAACTCAATCAAAATAAAATTATCTAATCTACAAAAACTAAATTTTTGTTATGCTTAATATTTCTAGTTTAATCTGTATCTGTCTTAATTCTGTCCTTTATTCAAATGGTTTTTTCTTCGCCAAATTGCCTGAAGCTTATGCGATTTTCAATCCAATCGTAGATGTTATGCCTGTCATACCTGTCCTCTTTTTTCTCTTAGCCTTTGTTTGGCAAGCTGCTGTAAGTTTTCGATAAAATCTTTAATACTTTGCCGAATTCATTCATGATTTATTCGATAATAAAATTAGAAAAATGAATAAGATCAGTAGGTAAAGTGTTACATTTTAAATCTTGGATTCGAAAATAGAAATTCTTCTTATATTGAATAACTGCGTCAATGCATTTGGATCAACTTATTTCTCTCCGCGTTCTGATTTTCCCGCGGGCAAGGACTTTTTTTTTTAAGTCTAGGTCTTCTACAATACCAAATTATTGGTATGACAAGAAATCTTTTGTAAGGAAGGAATCAAAATCTTTTTACAAAAAAAATTCCTAAAAACAACTTTTCAAAAAAAGTATTTGTAGTAAAAAAATAGAGAATCTATTCCCTTTATCGAAAAAATCTTATCTTGGAGATTGTGTAATGCTTACTCTCAAACTCTTTGTTTACACAGTAGTGATATTCTTTGTTTCTCTCTTCATCTTCGGATTCTTATCTAATGACCCAGGACGTAATCCTGGGCGTGAAGAATAAAAAAAAAGAGATTTTTCGTTTTTCCTTGGTTTTTTCTAAATTTTTTATTATTTTATCTATTCCATATATTTACCTATGATAAAATCAAGGAATCAAAATTCCTTCGAAATCGGAAGTTCTCAAGTAATTATAATCAGATAATCAGAACCGGCGGAGAAAGAGGGATTCGAACCCTCGGTACGAATAACTCGTACAACGGATTAGCAATCCGCCGCTTTAGACCACTCAGCCATCTCTCCCAATTTTCAATTGAAAATTTTTATGTGATGTAACATATGAAATAAAAATCGAGAAAATTCTCTTCTTCTTATTTTCCAATTTGAAATTTTTTTAATTTTTAATTTCTATTAATTATTTCAATTTCTATTAATCTACATAATAATGAAATATTTTAAATGTTAATTAAATAAATATTCATTAATAAAAATTGAAATTAGAAAGAAAAGTCTTATTTAGAAAGAAAAGTCTTATATTAATCTTATCTTATATTAATTATACTTTCTTATATTAATTATACTTATAATTATACTTAAATATTAATTATATAAATATTAATTAAATATTAATTATATAAATATTAATTATATAATATTATATAATTATTAATTATATAATATATATATAATATATATATATAGTTAAGTTAGATATATATATATATATTGTATCTATTTTAATTGTAAAAGTATCTATATAAATTATATATAAAAATATATATTGTATATTGTAATTATTAAAATATTGTAATTATTAAATGCAATTTGCAATTAGATAAATTATTTATCTTTATAACTATATATATATAGTTATATATAACTATATAACACTTTGATATATAAAGATAAATATATATGTATAATATATATAAAGGTAAATATATAAAAACACATTCATTTGTAATAAAATATATATACATTATATAGTATATATTATAATAACAATTAACAATAGATTTATAGATTTTCAGATTCTAAATATGTATTTTAATAATCAAACAAAGTGTCCTAATCCTAAATTAAATATATGATTTATTAATAATCAAAGTATTAAATATTAATATAATATTTTTCATTTCATTTTTATATTTTTATTATATTTTATTTCTTTATATTTCTATTGTTCTATTTTTATTTCTTTCTTCAATTTTTTTTTTCATTCTTATCTTATAAAAAACCAAAGTACTAAACTATAAGAAAATTAAGTATTAAGTATAGTATAAGAAAAAAGCAAATAAAACAAATACAAAGAGTTAAGAAATCAAATTAAGTGAAAAACAAATTTGATTAGGAATTCCATTTCATTTAGATAATTAAAGGGGATATCTCGAATAGAAAAATACCTTATTAACTTTGTATAAAGTATAAAAGTATAAAAGGCCCCTCCCCTCA